TAGGATTTGAACCTATACCAAAGGTTTAGAAGACCTCTGTCCTATCCATTAGACAATGGACGCCGTTCATTCCGGTTTTTTCGTATTTTTCTTGAGTTGAAAACATAAAAATCGGATTATATGTGAGAGAATTTTTGGAATTGTATATTCAACGATTCACTAATCATAATCAAATATCAAGTCATAATGTATTATCTATATTCTAGAATAGAATTCTAATAGAATATTTCGAAAAAAAAGAAAAAGCGGGTAGCGGGAATCGAACCCGCATCGTTAGCTTGGAAGGCTAGGGGTTATAGTCGACGTCGATTCAGTTCTTTGAACGTCTCTAATTCAAAACCGAACATGAAACTTTGGTTTCATTCGGCTCCTTTATGGAAAGTGAGTAAATTCTTAGATCTAAGAGGTGAACAAAACGAACAAAATTATCCCCATAACACCTACGTCAGCTTTTTATTTGAATACAGACAAAACGAATCGCTTTCTAGATGATCCTTCTAGGAGAAGGTGATTCTGACAACCTTTCTAGTTACTTCGTTCTCTATTTCTATTTCATAGGATCCTAAGGAAAAAGATTTTGTTTCCACCGAGCTAAAACAATACGCCGATGTCTCTAGTAAACCAAAGTCATCGCTGAATAGCTATTTTGCTCCAATTTATTTTTTTAGAAAAAAATGGAGGATTTAGTTACGATTAGAAGTTTCTTTTTATCTTTAGCCATGGATCCTTTACTCATACTTATTCAATTGGAAGTCTTGGTCCAATTCAAAAATTATGTTTCGCAATTTCATAATCCAATTTTTCAATTTATTAAGTGACTCATGGATACAAATCACGAGAATTCGTATTTTTTCTCGAATTTCTCATTGAGAGGTAAAGGATTGAATCCTTTTAAGAAATAAAGTTTTTGATCGGAATATGAATAAAACCGAAAGACCCTTTAACTCTATAAGGGTTAATAGAACGAGTCGCACTTTTACCACTAAACTATACCCGCTACAATATTATTATTGTATACAAATGGACCTTTTGTCGAGCATGTTAATTGAGTATGATCAAGATAGGATTATCAAAGAATCGTCAAAAGGAGCGTGCTGAACTTTTTCACGAGTAGATCCAAATTTAATGAGATTCGGAAAAGAGGCTCCAAAAAATTATTTAATTGAAATTATTAAATAACTAAAGTTTTCGCTGAAGAAGTTAGATACGGATCAAAAAAAACATTAAAATCATAACACAAAAAAGTATTGTAGAAGAATCGATAGTTTTTTTTTAGTTCGGGTAAAATCTAACAAGAAAATAATTGAAATAGTATTTTTTCTTTTTGTTGTTGCTTGAATATTTTATATTGAATTGAATATAATAATAAAAAGTCTTTTTTGTTTTCAAAAAAAAATAAATCATTATTTCTCTATAATTTGTTGGAACAAAAAAAAAGAGCCCGGCTAGGTACTAACCATGCCGGGTCGTGAGAATAAGAAGGGCCTTTCGAACAAAATCAACACAAAGAGGTCTTGCTTCTTTTTTTTGTTCGAGTGTTGGCGCGTTCGAGTCCATCTTTTAGATAAAGGAAATTCCTGATTTGTGGATCTCTATATAGAAATAATAGAATAGAGAAAGAAACGAGAGAAAGAAAAACTCTTTAGATTATGTGTAATTGTAATGTAGTAATTCTCTTTTTCATTTGGGAGAGATGGCTGAGTGGACTAAAGCGTCGGATTGCTAATCCGTTGTACGAGTTATTCGTACCGAGGGTTCGAATCCCTCTCTTTCCGTTTCCGTTGGTTACTTTATTGATTTATATTTTATTTATATTTATATATTAATATTCTATTTTATTATTTTTTTATTATTTTTAGTTCTTTTTTTTTTCAATTTTTGAAAATCTTAGTGAAACGTGTGAATAGAGAAAATACTAAGAAAATTTGAAAATGAATCAAGAAACCTTTTGTATTTTATTCTTCACGTCCAGGATTACGCCCCGGATCATTAGATAGGAATCCAAAGATAAAGAGAGAAACAAAAAATATCACTACGGTATAAACGAAGAGTTTCAGAGTAAGCATTACACAATCTCCAAGATGATTTTTTAGAAAAAAAGAGAATAGATCTTCCATTTTTTTACCACATATCCTATTTTGATACCAAGAAATGAGGTTTTTTCAAGAAATGTATTGTCACAAATTCATTTGTTTTTCATTAACAAAAATGAAATTTGCGCTTATATCCAAATTTAGATATTGTGGTAGACCCTAATAGGGTTAGGGTCTTTGACTGGATGACTGGAAAGGCTCAAAAACGAGGAAATGGGGGTAAGCCTGATTTATGCCGACTATTCACGAATTTCAATGTATGAATCGAGGGTTCATACTCTAAAACTTATCTGATTTTGTTTTTGTCAATTGTTATAATTTTTTCTCGAGGAAATCATGTATTTTCTAGGATATTATTATTCAGGATCTTATCGAAAACTTACAGCAGCCTGCCAAACAAAAGCTAAGAGAAAAAAAAGCAGAGGTATGACTGGCATAACATCTACGATTGGATTCAAAAAAGCATAGGCTTCGGGCAATTTGCCGAAGAAAAAACTACTCGAATAAAGGGGCGAATTAATACAGATCAAACTAACGATATTAAGCATAACAGACATTTTGTTCTTGGAGATAATTGCATTTTGGTTGCATTTTTGATATAAGGAAAAAGAAAGTAAATGTAAATAAGGTAGACAAAAAATCCTTCTTTTTCTTTGAATACATACAACCAAAAATCCTCCAATTCTCAAAGGAGAATAGAAGAAACGATACTTTCATACAATATCTTAATTGAATTCTATGTAATGATCAATAAATTCAGTTGAATTCTGTATCTATATGTATCAAAATTCGAATACCGGTCTATTCTATAGATCTAGAAGATCTATATTCTATAGATATGGAATCTTTCTAGATATTTATTTGGGCTGGAGTTGACAAACAACCAATAACAATATTATTGTTTCTTAGTGTCAATTAGCAATTGAAATGGGGCGTGGCCAAGTGGTAAGGCAACGGGTTTTGGTCCCGCCATTCGGAGGTTCGAATCCTTCCGTCCCAGCACGGATCCATTTCTCCATTATTCCCATATAAACCCTATCATAATATAACATAATCTAAAAAGGAAGTGGGGGGGGTGGATAGCAGTTAATCTATATTACTTTAAACATCTGTGTCTGTTCGAATTTCATTAACAAATGATCAAGTCCCATATTCTAGAGTATAGTAGATATAAAACATCTATAACAAACAACAAATAGTGACAACAGTTCCGTCTATCTGATAGATAGGAGAAATCTTACCTATTTTTTGTTCGATTTTGATTTTCGTAATCTGATTAAAAGAATCAAAATGCAAATATTAACTTACATTATTTTTTTATACATCTCGTGAAAAAAAAGGATTTTTTCTTCTTATCTTATTTCTTTCTTCGTTTCTTTGATCTATTTCAAATCTTTATTTGAAATTAGTGATGAGTCACTTCAAAAAGAAAGACCGATCCGCCTATAAAGATCAAAGGCGGTGCTTATTGTCCAATTTTCTTCAAACCCAACCCAATCAAACTAAAATAAATTCAAAAATGATGTTTAATTTCATTTTAATATAATTTAATTTTAATATAGTTAATTTCATTTAGAAATATAGAAATATTTTTAATGATTCCCTATACGTGGAATCTTTGAAAAAGTAGGAAATCGTTTAATTTATCTTATTAAGTCACTTGAAGATGCAGATTCCAAAACTTATTCGTTTATATATTATTTCCATATATATATCTATATATTATAGATATAGATTTCTTTTTTCTTTCTATTATCTATTTTATATATATTCTATTAGTCTGTTAAATATGTTAAAAATGTTGTCTTGCTAGGATTTTTTCAGAAAAATATTGTTTCATGTATTATATATTCATATTATAGAAGAAAAAGTGTAGATTGCGATGTCTATGGACAGCTGAACCGATGACTATTCATGATTCCGTAATTGAATCAATTCCATACCGGTTCCAAATTAGAGGAATGTTATGGTAAAACTTCGTTTGAAACGATGTGGTAGAAAGCAACGTGCGACTTGAAGGACACAACCCGTTGTGGATTTTTACATCCACCATTTTCGATTTGTCTAGAAATGAGGTGCTCTTGGCTCGACATTGTTTGTTCTGTTACACTTGAACCCTTCGTTTTTTGTCGGGTTGTAAATAGTTCATGATGGAGCTCGAACCGAAAGTATTAATTCATTTCTCAGGGGCAGGGATCTAGGGTTAATGCCAATCAACTGGAACAACTTCGTAAATATATGGACAATCGAAAGGATCCAATTCGAGCAAGTTTCCAATTCAAAAGCAAAACTTGTTGAAATTGATCCAAATTTTGTGATTCAACGTGTATCATACTAGAATCAACCGTCCATAGGATTCTTTGATAGAAAGAAATAAAATAAATATAAATAAAGGGTATGTTGCTGCCACTTTGAAAAGATTAAGAAACACCGAAGTAATGTCTAAACCCAATGATTTAAAATAGGAATAAAGGGTTTAAAAACAAGGAAACACCCTTTGTAGTTGTTAATTCTTTCGATAGTCTCAATAACTGGATTCGACTAAAGAATCCAAATAGAATTTGAAATCGTTTAACTGGTATAAACGAAAGGGAGTAAAGACTACTCAATAAATGAAATTCACTAAAGATTTTTCTTTGAGCTATTTGAGAGTTATCCGACTTGAGTTATGAGTACGAGCGGTTTCTTTTTCATTTTTCAGGAAGAAAAAAGACTGGAATCGTAGTCTAATTGATTTTATAAGCCCGTTTGTTATTTAATTTATTAGAATTGGATACATAGACAAAACTTCGAATTAAGTCATTTTTTCTCGAGCCGTACGAGGAGAAAACTTCCTATACGGTTCCAGGGGGGGTATTGTTCATCTATATCTATCCCAATGAGCCGTCTATCGAATCGTTGCAATTG